ACGCGCGCCCGTAAGTGGTTGGTCTAGGGGATTTTTATATAGATGTTTGCTTAGTGTTGTGTCTTTATTTGTGTTGAGCTTGGTTAGGAAATTGTTATATGGTTGTTTATTGAATGTCGTGTTTTTGTTTATTTAGGGTTTTGTTATATAAATGTTTGTAAAATCAAAGATAAAATAACGATAAAAAGTTGTTGATTGGTTGGGTTTGGAATAGGTGAAAGATAGAGGAAAGTTAAACATAAACGAATGGATAACGAATGGTTTGGACAATGTAGGTAAGTTCGAATATTTTTTTTGTTAAGTTAACAAAAAAAAAACAAACGATAAAAATAAAGGGTAAAAATCGGGGTTTTAAGTGAAAGTTCCTAGAGACTAAGTAAAAAAAAAATATGTCCGACGACCATGACATTATTAGCTACTATATAGGTAGCTGGGGGACCCACCATGAATGGGGTTAAAGTGCATCAGTGTCAAGTTTGAGTAGGGCTTATCCGAAAACCATGACATTCTGGGTGCTAGGGCAGCCGAGCCGCTCGCCGGTCATGTGATGGACATGTCAAGAGGAAGATATCTCCTGCTACGCACTTGAAGGGCTTATTGAAGAGACCCCAAAAAGAAAACAAGTGTAGGAGAGGTCGGATGCCGCGATTACGAGGCAAAGGGAGGAGTACGCAACCGACCACTTGCATCTGTGAAGAGCAAGGAGGTAGGAATGGAGCAGGTTATGGCCCTGAAAAAGGAACCAGAGGCACAAAAGAGCAAGTTGGGCGAGGGTGTAGGGGGAAAGTAAGCGCTTGAAGCTGGTCGCTGTGGGTAGAATCTACGTTGAGTAGCTCGGTTCTCGTGAGGATTACGATTAATAGATAACCAGGTTCTCTGGCTTGTTGGTACTTGAAGGCTGTTGGACAGGGATTTACCTAGGAGGTGGGCGAAGTTCATGGACTGTGCGGTGGGGAGATGGGATGGGATAATCCTCGTTTGGACTGTGAGTGTTGGGTTGTGTGGAGTTTGGTCGATCTGGGGTAACGCTTGTCTTGTGTTATGAGGCAGGATCACTTGGGTTTATAGTACTTGAAATAGGAATGTGCCTGGTGGGGTAGCTGTCAGAGTGGTGTGTTATGGGCGATCATATTTGAGTTTGGTTGGGACTAGCATTACATGTTATGTGGAATATCCTACATTAATATGATGTCTGATGTGGACAATAATAGTATGCAAAGTAATACATACCCTAAAAATCATGTGAAAACATGAGGGGGGGGGGAAGGGGGGGGCAGGTTCCTGTAGTTAAATTTCAATAACGATGGCTTTTCAGGCCGTAGATCTTGGATAGTAGCCAAGTAGGAATTTATGCTTAATTTTGTTTTATTTATAAGTCTGTGTTTTATTCTAGGGGGTTTAGCAGTTGCATCCAACCCTTCTCCCTATTATGGGGTGTTGGGTCTGGTTATGGCTTCGATTGCTGGGTGCGGGTGGTTGGTAAGTTTGGGGGTGTCTTTTGTATCTCTTGTGCTGGTGATGGTCTATTTGGGTGGAATGTTGGTGGTGTTTGTTTATTCGGTATCGTTAGCAGCGGATCCTTATCCTGAATCTTGGGGGGATTGACGGGTGATTGGGTATGGATTAGGGATAGTGTTGGTTATTGTTGTGGGGGTGGTGATTATAGGGTATTCTGAGCTGTCTGTGGATGTGGGGACGGTAAATAATGTGGGTCTGTCATCTGTTCGGCTGGACTTTGGTGGAGTGGCTATGTTCTACTCGTGGGGGGCGGGGCTGTTTTTAATTGCAGGGTGGGGTCTGTTGTTGACTTTATTTGTGGTGTTGGAATTAGTGCGGGGGTTATCTCGGGGGGCAATTCGGGCGGTTTAAGGTGTGGTCAGGAAGTAGTTTAGTTGAAAATACCAGCTTTGGGAGTTGGTGATGAAGGTTCGACTCCTTTCTTTCTGATAGTATAACTCTAAGAAGAGGTGTAGTCTTCAATCTTTGGCTTACAAGACCAATGTTTTTATAAACTATTAGAGTGTATTAGAGTTTTAGTAGTTTGTTTTCTAGTACGCTTACGATTGGGAATAGGACTAGAATGATTGTGAAATAGGAGAGAGAGGCTAGCTGTCCGATGATAATGAAGGGGTGTTCAACAGGTTGGCTTCCGACTCAGGTTAGGATTAGTAGGTTGGCAACTAGAGTTCAGAATAGAATTTGGGATAGTGGTCGGAAAGTTATTGAACGTTGTTTGGATTTGTGCAGTAGGGGGGCTAGGAATAGGACTAGGACGGAGGCAGCTAGAGCTAGGACTCCTCCTAGTTTGTTAGGGATTGATCGAAGGATGGCGTATGCAAATAGGAAATATCACTCAGGTTTGATGTGTGGGGGTGTAGCTAGTGGGTTGGCGGGCGTGAAATTTTCTGGGTCTCCTAGGAGATTTGGGGAGAATAGGGCCATGGCTGTTAGTAGGATCAGTATTAATGCAAATCCTAGGATGTCCTTGATTGTATAGTAGGGGTGGAATGGGATTTTGTCACAGTCTGAGGGGATTCCTAGTGGGTTGTTTGAACCTGTTTCGTGTAGGAAGGTGAGGTGTACTAATGTTAGGCCTGCGATGATGAATGGGAGTAGGAAGTGGAGGGCGAAGAATCGAGTTAGAGTAGGGTTGTCTACCGAGAATCCTCCTCAAGCTCATTCTACTAGTGTCTGTCCGATGTATGGGATTGCTGAGAATAGGTTAGTAATTACTGTAGCCCCTCAAAATGATATTTGTCCTCATGGTAGAACATAGCCCACGAAGGCAGTTGCTATTAGGGCTAGGAGTAGGATGACTCCGATATTTCAGGTTTCTTTATTTAGGTATGAGCCGTAGTAAAATCCTCGTCCGATGTGTAGGTAGATGCAGATGAAGAAGAATGAGGCTCCATTTGCGTGTAGATTGCGAATTAGTCATCCGAATTGGACGTTTCGGCATATATGTGCTACGGATGAAAAGGCTAGAGCAGTGTCTGCTGTGTAGTGTGTGGCCAGTAGTAGGCCTGTGATGATTTGTGTAACTAGGCAGATGCCTAATAGGGAGCCGAAGTTCCACCATGCTGAGATGTTTGATGGGGTGGGAAGGTCAATTAGGGAGTCGTTGATGATTTTTAGTAGTGGGTGATTTTTACGTAAGTTGAGAGCCATTAAGTTGATTCTGTAAGTGGATATGAGGATGATAAAGATTGATAGGGCGAATGATCCTAGGTAGGCTTTGATGAGGCCAGTATGTAGGGTGGTGGCAATTTTTGCTGCCATTATTTGTAAACTGGCTAGTCCTTCTGGGCCTAGTATTTTGTATCAGGAGAGATCTACTAGGTGTGAGGCAATTTTTTGGCCCCCGCCGAGGAGGTAGGTGGTTGTTAGGCGGTGGGTTAGGGGGTTGAAGTAGCCTAGGGTTAGGGAGAAGTCTGATATAGCGGTTCGTTTTGGGCGTAGTAGGGTTTGGGCTATTTTTGATAGCTCTAAGGCTAGGGCTATTCCTAGGAGTGTAACTACGATGGCTGTGATTTTGATGGATAGCGGTATAGTTATGGGAGGGGTTTTTGTGGGGAGAATGTAGGAGGTAATGATGAATCCTGCTATAATGCTTCCCAATGCAAGTCGGGTGATGGGGTTTAGGACTGCGGGGTTGTTTTCGTTTATGGGAGTTAGAGGGGGGATTCGGACGAATCCTGTTTGGACTAGTAGAATTATGCGCATGGTGTAGATTGCAGTGAATGATGTTGCTACAAGGGTTAGGACGAGGGCTCAGGTGTTTAGGTAGGATGTGTTTAGGTTTTCGATAATCTGGTCTTTTGAGTAGAATCCTGCTAGGAATGGTGTTCCTATTAAGGCTAGATTACCGATGGTAAGGCACGAGGTGGTTGTTGGTAGTATTTTTTGTAGGCCTCCTATTTTTCGGATGTCCTGTTCGCCGTTGAGGCTGTGGATAATAGAGCCGGAGCATAGGAATAGTATGGCTTTGAAGAATGCGTGGGTTGAGATGTGTAGGAAGGCCAGCTGAGGGAGGTTTAGGCCAATTGTGACTATTATTAGGCCTAGTTGGCTAGATGTTGAGAAGGCAATGATTTTTTTGATGTCGTTTTGGGTTAGGGCACATGTAGCTGCGAATAGGGTGGAGATAGCTCCTAAGCATAGGCATAAAGTCAGGGCAGTGGGGTTGTTGTTGAATAGGGGGTGGGTCCGAATGAGTAGGAAGATTCCTGCTACTACTATTGTGCTGGAGTGGAGGAGGGCAGATACTGGGGTCGGTCCTTCTATGGCGGCTGGGAGTCATGGGTGGAGGCCAAACTGGGCGGATTTTCCTGTTGCAGCTAGGATTAGGCCGAGGAGTGGGAGTGTTGGGGTTTGGTTTGGTGAAGAGAGTTGTTGGATTTCTCAGGTGTTTATGGCAGAGGCTAATCAGGCTATGCAGAGGATTAGTCCTACATCCCCGATTCGGTTGTATAGTACGGCTTGTAGGGCGGCAGTGTTAGCTTCTGCTCGTCCATGTCATCAGCTGATCAGGAGGAACGACATGATTCCCACTCCTTCCCATCCGATGAATAGTACGAATAGGTTATTGGAGATGATTAGGATTAGTATTGCGATTAGGAAGAAAAGTAGGTAGGTAAAGAATTTTGTAATGTGGGGGTCTGAGGCTATGTACCATGTTGCGAATTGTAGGATGGATCATGATACGAATAGGGCGATTGGGAAGAATGTAAGTGAGTAAAAGTCTATTTTTAGGCTGATAGGGATTTTAAAGTTTATGATGAATTTCCATTCTCAGAAGTAGGTGAGGCTTTCTGTTCCTGAATAGATGTAAATGGTTATGGGGATAAGGCTGATCAGGAAGGAGGTTTTGACAGTGCTTGTAATGATGGCTGGAGTGTTTTTTAGGTTATCCGATAGTAATGGGAAGATGATAGGTGTGGAGAGGATTGTTAGGGTGAGTAGTATAAATGTGTTTAGGACTAGTGATTGGTCCATTACTTTCACCTGGATTTGCACCAAGATGAGTGGTTCCTAAGACCATTGGATTACTGTTATCCTTTGAAAGTAAGGGGACTGAGGTGTTATGCTCAGGCATAAGAGTTAGCAGTTCTTATTGGTTGGACCTTCCCCTCGGCAAATAAGAAGGGTTTATCTTCTATTTTCAGAATCACAATCTAATGTTTTGGTTAAACTATATTTGCTATATGGGGATCCCTGAGATGAGTTCAGGTTTAAAGATCAGTAGGATTATAGGAATTATGTGGAGAGCTATTAGGAGATGTTCTCGTGTAGAGGAGTTTTGGATGGACGTGATGTGGGAGGGGAGTACTCCTCGTTGTGTTATTATGAGTATGTATAGTGTGTATGAGGCGGTTAATAGAATTGCAGTTCCTGTTATGATAATAGTTAGTGAGGATCAGTTGAATAGGGCGATTACAATGGTTAGTTCTGCTATGAGGTTAGTTGTGGGTGGGAGTGCTATGTTTGTTAGGTTGGCTAATAGTCATCAGATGGCCATTAGTGGTAGAAGTGGTTGAAGGCCTCGTGTGAGGAGAAGGATTCGGCTATGTGTTCGCTCATAGTTTGTGTTGGCTAGGCAAAATAATATGGAGGAGGTTAGGCCGTGTGAGATTATTATGATTATTGCTCCTGAAAATGCCCATTGAGTTTGGATTATAGTTGCTGCTACAACTAATCCTATGTGGCTTACAGATGAGTATGCAATTAATGATTTTAGGTCGATTTGTCGTAGGCAGATAGCGCTAGTTATTAGTGCTCCTCATAGAGCTAAAACAATGAATGGGTAGTATAGGTTGTTTAGTGATGTGTCAATTAGGATGGTAACTCGTATGATGCCATATCCTCCTAGTTTTAGTAGTAGGGCGGCCAGTAATATGGAACCTGCGATTGGAGCCTCTACGTGGGCTTTGGGAAGTCATAGGTGAAGGCCATATAATGGGGCTTTTACTATGAAGGCTAGCAGGAGGGCTAGGCTGGATATTAGGCCTGTTCAGGAGGATGATATTGTTGGGTGAGCTAGTTTTAGTATTGGGAAGTATAGTGTACCGATTTGGTTGTGAAGGTGGAGGATAGTAATTAATAGTGGTAGTGAGCTGGCAAGTGTGTAGAATAGGAGGTAGATACCAGCGCTTAGTCGTTCTGGTTGGTTTCCTCATCGGGTGATGAGGATTAGGGTTGGGATTAGGGTTGCTTCGAATGCGATGTAGAATAGCATGAGTTCTGAAGCCGAAAAGGCTAGGAGGAGAAATGGTTGGGCCATGATTATGGTCGTGATGAAGGTCCGTTTACGGATAGTGGGTTCTTGTTCTAGGTGGTTTTGGCTTGCTATGATTATAAGGGGAAGAAGTCAGCAAGATAGGACCAATAATGGGGAAGAAATTTGGTCGATGGAAGTTCAGTAAGTTAGCCCCTTGCTTGGGTAGTATGTTGGAATGAGTCATTGGAGGCTAATAGTGGCGATTAGTAGGCTGTGTGTTGTGGTATTGGCTCATAAGTGTTTGCTAGGGGAGAGGAAGGTTAATGGGAGTAGTATGATAGTTGGGATAATGATTTTTAGCATCGTAGTAGGTTGAAGTTGTGTAGGTGGTCTGAGCCGTGGGTTCGGGTAGAAGCTACTAGTAAGGCTAGTCCTGTGCCTGCCTCGCAAGCGGAGAATGCTAGTATAAGGATTGGCAGGAGGGTGGATGATGATGTTTGGGTTTGGATGGGTCATATAGTTAGGGCAACATATATAGATAGTATTATGCTTTCTAGGCATAGTAGAGCTGAGATTAGATGGGTTCGGTGGAAGGCAAGGCCTAGGCTACTTAGGGTAAAAGCTGAATAAAAACTTAAGTGGAATAGGGACATAAAGAAAGTTATAGGGTATGAACTATAATTTGTTGAGTCGAAATCAACTGTCTTGGTTAGACTAACTTTCTGTTATTCTGCTCATTCTAGTCCTCCTTGGGCTCATTCGTAGATTAGGCCTAGGGTGAGTAGGAGGATTAAAATGGAGGCTCATATTAAGGTAATAGTGGGGGTTTGTAATTGGATGGCTCAGGGTAGGGGGAGTAATAGGGCGATTTCTAAGTCAAAGAGTAAGAATAGAATAGCTACTAGGAAAAATCGAATTGAAAATGGGAGCCGGGCGGATCCTAGGGGGTCAAAGCCGCATTCGTACGGGGATAGTTTTTCTGAGTCGGGGTTGATTTGGGCTAGTCAGAAGTTTAATGCGGTTAAGAGGATGCTTAGGCCTAATGATAGGATGATCATGAATAGGACTATGTTCATTACTCTTCTCTGGGCTTAAACCAGACTCTAAGGATTGGAAGTCGATTGTAATTGATATACTAGAAGAGTAGGATCCTCATCAGTAGATGGTTATGTAGAGGAATAGTCAGACTACGTCTACGAAGTGCCAGTATCAGGCTGCTGCTTCGAACCCAAAGTGATGGTTTGATGTAAAGTGGAATTTGATTAGGCGTAGGAGGCATACTAGTAGGAATGTTGACCCGATGATTACGTGGAGTCCGTGGAATCCAGTGGCAACAAAGAACGTTGAGCCGTAGACTCCATCAGCAATAGAGAATGGGGCTTCATAGTATTCTATTGCTTGTAGGGCGGTAAAGTAAAATCCTAGGAGTACTGTGAGGGTGAGAGCATGAATTGCTTGTTTCCGGTTAGCTTCTATAATGCTGTGATGGGCTCATGTGACGGTAACTCCTGATGCTAGCAGGATTGCTGTATTTAGGAGTGGGACGTCTATTGGATTTAGGGGTTTAATTCCAACTGGCGGTCATTGTCCCCCTAGTTCAGGTGTGGGGGCTAAGCTGGAGTGAAAGAATGCTCAGAAGAATCCTAGGAAGAAGAATGCTTCTGATGTAATGAAGAGGACTATGCCATATCGTAGGCCTTTTTGTACTGTGGGGGTATGGTGGCCCTGGAATGTGCTTTCTCGTACGATGTCACGTCATCATTGTAGCATAACTAGGGCGGTGGATAATAGTCCGATGATGAGTAGGTAGGGGGAGTTGTAGTGGAATCATATGGCTAGGCCTGATGTGGTAAGGAGGGCGGCGGCTGCTCCGAGAATGGGTCATGGGCTTGGATCTACTATGTGGTAAGAATGTGCTTGGTGAGTCATTATAGGGTTAGATGTTTTCTTGTAAGTATAGGCTTAGTAGTAGTACGAATACGTATGCTTGAATTATAGCTACTGCTACTTCTAGGATTGTTAGTAGGAATAGGACTAGTAAGGTCAGTATTGATACTGCTGGTATAGCTGAAAATAGGGCGACAGTAGCTGTGGAGATTAGTTGAATTAGGAGGTGTCCTGCTGTTAGGTTGGCTGTTAGCCGAACCCCTAGGGCTAGGGGTCGGATGAGGAGGCTGGTTGTTTCAATTAGGATGAGGGCAGGAATGAGTGGGGTTGGGGTGCCTTCTGGTAGGAGGTGGCCTAGTGAGATTGATGGTTGATTCCGCAGTCCTGTTAAAAGTGTGGCAAGTCATAGTGGGAAGGCTAGAGCTAAGTTTATTGATAGTTGGGTGGTTGGGGTAAATGTGTAGGGTAGGAGCCCTAATAGGTTGGTTAGTAGTAGGAAGATTATTAATGATGTGAGGATTAGAGCTCATTTGTGTCCTTTTTTATCTAATGGTATTATTAGTTGTTTTGTAATTAGGTTAATGAACCATAGTTGCAGGGTTGATAAGCGGTTGGTGACTCATCGATTGTCGGGGGCGGGTAATAGGAGGGCTGGGAATGTTATGGCGACTAGGATTAGGGGGATTCCCATTAGTGATGGACTTGAGAATTGATCGAAAAAGCTTAGGTTCATGGTCAGGTTCAAGAGGTGGTGCTTGTAGTCATGGGGGTTTTGCTAGATGGTGGGTTTATGGAGATGAATGATAGGAGTTTGGGTTGAATAATCATGGAGTAAGTGAGCCATGAGGTTAGTATAATGAAAAATCATGGATTTGGGTTTAATTGAGGCATATCATTAAGGGGGGCGTGTATCCCCCTCTCTCTAGCTTAAAAGGCTAGTGCTGTTTCATAGCTTCTTAATGATTAGGATGATAGTAGGGAGGATCAGCTTTCAAAGTTAGCAAGGGGGGCGGATTCTACTACGATGGGCATGAAGCTATGGTTGGCTCCGCAGATTTCTGAGCACTGGCCGTAGAAAACCCCTGGTCGGGTGGCAATGAATGAGGTTTGGTTTAGGCGTCCTGGGATTGCATCAGTTTTGACCCCTAAGCTTGGAACGGCTCATGAGTGTAGAACGTCATCGGCAGTTACGATAACTCGAATTGGTGATTCTATTGGGACTACTACTCGATGGTCTACTTCTAGAAGGCGGAAGTGACCTAGTGGTAAGTCTGTAGTTGGTGTTATGTAGGAGTCGAATGTAAGGTCTTTGAAGTCAGTGTATTCGTAGGTTCAATATCATTGGTGACCGATGGCTTTTAGAGTAAGGTCAGGTTCATTGATTTCGTCTATTATGTAAAGAATTTGTAGGGAGGGGAGGGCTAGCATGATCAGGACGATGGCAGGAAGAATTGTTCAGACTAGTTCGATTTCTTGTGCATCGACTGTGCTTGATGATAGTTTTTCAGTAAGTATTAAGGCCAGTAGGTACAGGACTAGGCTGCAGATAGCTAGGGCAGTTATCAGAGCATGGTCGTGGAATTCTACTAGTTCTTCTATGATAGGGGATGAAGCATCTTGGAAACCGAATTGTGAGTGGTTGGCCATATTTGAGTGTTGAGGTATGCAGGGTTTTCACTTGCAATTTAGTCTTGACAAGGCTATGTAATTGTTTTACTAATACCTCTAATGAGAAAGAAGCATAAATGGCTATGCGGTTGGCTTGAAACCAACATATGAGGGTTCGACTCCTTCCTTTCTTGGACTTGTACGAAGGCTGGTTCTTCGAATGTGTGGTATGGAGGAGGGCAGCCGTGAATTCATTCTACGTTTGTATTGATTAGTTCTGGTCGGAGAACTTTACGTTTGGATGCAAAGGCTTCTCAGATGATGAATATTAGTATGATTACGGCTGTTAGTGAGATTAATGAGCCCACTGAAGAGATTGTGTTTCACAGTGTGTAGGCGTCTGGGTAATCTGAGTATCGTCGTGGTATACCAGCAAGTCCTAGGAAGTGTTGGGGGAAGAAGGTTAGGTTGACCCCTACGAATATTACTCCAAAGTGGATTTTGGCTCATGTGGCGTGTAGAGTGTATCCGGTGAACAGTGGGAATCAGTGAGTGAAACCTGCCAGGATTGCAAATACTGCCCCTATTGATAGTACGTAGTGGAAGTGGGCTACTACGTAGTATGTGTCGTGAAGGGCAATGTCTAGTGATGAGTTTGCTAGCACAATTCCTGTTAGTCCACCAATGGTAAATAGGAAGATAAAGCCCAGGGCTCATAGTATAGGAGGATCTCATTTGATTGTTCCTCCGTGCAGTGTTGCTAATCAGCTAAATACTTTGATACCAGTTGGAATGGCGATGATCATAGTAGCGGACGTAAAGTAGGCTCGGGTATCTACATCCATTCCGACTGTGAATATGTGGTGGGCCCAGACGATAAATCCTAAGAACCCAATGGATAGTATGGCTCATACTATTCCTATATACCCGAATGGTTCTTTTTTCCCTGCATAGTATGCTACTACGTGGGAGATAATCCCAAATCCGGGTAGGATTAGGATATAGACTTCTGGGTGACCAAAGAATCAGAACAGGTGTTGGTATAGTACTGGATCTCCTCCTCCAGCTGGGTCGAAGAATGTAGTGTTGAGGTTTCGGTCTGTAAGTAGCATAGTAATTCCAGCAGCTAAGACTGGTAGGGATAGGAGTAGCAGTACTGCTGTGATTAGTACTGATCATACGAATAGTGGGGTTTGGTATTGGGATAGGGCAGGTGGTTTTATGTTGATTGCTGTTGTAATGAAGTTAATTGCTCCTAGGATAGAGGAGATACCTGCCAGATGTAGAGAGAAAATGGCCAGATCAACTGAGGCCCCGGCATGGGCTAGGTTTCCAGCTAGTGGGGGGTACACGGTTCAGCCCGTACCTGCCCCTGCTTCTACTGTTGAGGAGGCTAGTAGGAGTAGGAATGACGGAGGTAGGAGTCAGAAGCTTATATTGTTTATTCGAGGAAATGCTATATCTGGGGCGCCAATTATTAGGGGAACTAGTCAGTTTCCGAACCCTCCGATTATGATTGGCATAACTATGAAGAAAATTATTACGAAAGCATGGGCGGTGACTACCACATTGTAAATTTGGTCGTCTCCTAGTAGGGCACCAGGTTGGCCGAGTTCTGCTCGGATGAGGAGGCTTAGGGCGGTACCGACTATTCCGGCTCATGCGCCGAAAATTAGGTACAGAGTGCCAATGTCTTTGTGGTTGGTTGAGAATAATCATCGGTTGATGAAAGTCACAGGTAAGATGGCTGAGTGTATAAGCGTTAGGCTGTAGTCCTTTTTACAGAGGTTTGATTCCTCTTCTTATCGACCTTGTAGTGAAATTCATAGTGAGTTGCAAGCTCATTGATGTACATTAATTGTGTGCCGGGGTCTGTTAGGCAGAGGCCTGTTGGTTTGGGCATATAGCTGTTAACTATAGTGTTATGGGATCGAAGCCCATCTGTCTAGTAGTGTGGAAAGTCCTAGCTTAATTAAAGCATCTGGGTTGCATCCAGGGGATGCAGGGTAGAGTCCTGCGGATTTTAACAGAAACTAAGAGAGTTTAACTCTTGTCTAAGGCTTTGAAGGCCTTCGGTTTAGGTGATCCTAAGTTTCTTAGACAATGGTAGAGATTATGGGGGAGATTGGGAGTAGGGTGATGGATAGGGTGGCCAGAACAGCGATTGAGGGGCTAATAGGTTTATTGTTGTGCCACTGCTTCATGTGGTTGGTGGTGTGAGGGGGGAGTGTGATTGTTGCACAGTACGCTAGGCGTAGGTAAAAGAACAAGCTAAGTAGGGACAGGAGGGAGATCATTACTGCTGCCGGAGCTATGTCTTGTTTTGTTAGTTCTTGAATGATAAGTCATTTTGGGAGGAAGCCTGTTAGAGGGGGGAGCCCGGCTAAAGATAAAAGGGTTAGTAGGAGGATTGCACTTAGTGAAGGTGCTTTTGTTCATGCAGTTATTAGTGTAGGTAGTTTAAGTGCTTTAATGGAGTTTAGGGTTAGAAACACTGTTGCAGTTATTAGGGTGTATAGGTAGAAGTTTAGTAGAGTTAGTTTGGGGCTGTATGTGATAATAATAGCCATTCAACCTAGGTGGGAGATGGAGGAGAAGGCTATGATTTTTCGAATCTGTGTCTGGTTAAGTCCCATTCACCCTCCTATAGCTGCTGAGAGAATGGCTATAGTAGTCAGTAGGGTAGAATTTAGTGATTGGGAGGTTATGTATAGAAGTGTTATTGGTGGAAATTTTATGGCTGTGGATAGTAGGAGCCCGGTGATTAAGGAAGTGCCCTGAAGTACTTCTGGGAATCAGAAGTGGAAGGGTACTAGTCCTAATTTGATTGAAATGGCTGCAGTTATGATCAGGCAGGATATGGGATGGGTTAGTTGAGTGATGTCTCACTGCCCAGTGTGCCATGCGTTAGTCATGCTGGAGAATAATACCAGGGCAGAGGCAGTTGCTTGTACCAAGAAATACTTAGTTGCGGCTTCAATGGCCCGCGGGTGGTGAGATTTTGAGATTAGGGGCAGAATGGCTAGTGTGTTGATTTCAAGGCCAGTTCAGGCTATAATTCAATGGTTGCTTGAGATTGTGATTGTTGTCCCTAGAAGTAGGCTAGTGACGAAGACTAGTTTAGCTTGGGGGTTCATTAGCAGGGGAAGGAGTTTAACCATCATTTTCGGGGTATGGGCCCGATAGCTTATTTAGCTGACCCTGCTAGAAAATAATATAAAGGAAGTATGGAGGGTTTTGATCTCTTCTGTGCAGGTTCAATTCCTGCTTTTCTAAGCTTAGGAAATGAGAGGATTGGTATACCTCTATGTTCACTTTATCATAGTGACCCTTAACATTCAGGCACATTTCCTTGAAATTATTACAGATAGGGTGGTAGACCCGCATAGGAGATTGGTATGCTAACGTGTCATAGGCATAGGGCGAGTGTAAGGGGCAAGAAGTTTTTTCATAAGAGGTGCATCAGTTGGTCATATCGAAATCGTGGGTAGGAGGCACGAATTCATAGGAATCCTGCAGAAAGTAGTAGCACTTTTGTGGCCAGTACTATTGGGAATAATTCTTGTGGTAGGTGGAATAGACTGGGGTTAAAGAATAGAATAGTGGTTAGTGTGTTTATGAGCATGATGTTTGCGTATTCAGCTAGGAAAAACAGGGCAAATGGACCTGCTGCATATTCTACGTTGAACCCTGATACTAGCTCTGATTCACCTTCTGTTAGATCGAATGGGGCGCGGTTTGTTTCGGCGAGTGTAGAGACATATCATATTATGGCTAACGGTCAGCATGAAAAAATTAGGTATATGGGTTCTTGAGTTGTTGCTAAGGTGTTTAGGGTATAGCTTCCGCTGAGGAGAATAATAGATAAAAGGATAATTGCTAAAGTAACTTCATATGAGATGGTTTGGGCTACTGCTCGTAATGCCCCGATGAGGGCGTATTTGGAATTGGAGGCTCACCCTGACCATAGGATAGAGTAGACTGCCAAGCTTGATATGGCTAGGAGAAATAATAGACCTAGGTTGAGGTCTGCCAGGGAGAATGGGATAGGGAGTGGGGTTCAAATTGAGATTGCTAGTAAGAGGGCTAGTATTGGGGTAGCCATGAATAAGATTGGGGAGGATGTTGAGGGGCGGATTGGTTCTTTAATGAATAGTTTCACCCCATCTGCTAATGGTTGGAGTAATCCGAAGGGTCCTACGATGTTGGGGCCTTTTCGGCCTTGTATGTAGCTTAGGATTTTACGTTCCACTAGGGTTAGGAATGCTACGGCGATTAAGATGGGTAGAGCATAGGAGAGGGCTATAATTAGGCTGACTAAAATAGGGTAATTGGTCATGGGGGAGGGGGTGTAAAGCTAGGGAGAGGATTTGAACCTCTGATTGAAAGGACTTAAGCCTTTTGCATTTGCCGAGCTCTGCCACGCTAGCTAGTCCTTTTCTAGGACGTAATGTAGTGAGATAGCCTTTTGTAGTTTAGTTGGATTCATTACTTAAGGCGAAGGCTTGCTTGTGGTATTGGCCTCACTTTTCCTGTCCTTTCGTACTGGGAAGAGTTTATCATAGATAGAAACCGACCTGGATTGCTCCGGTCTGAACTCAGATCACGTAGGACTGTTAATCGTTGAACAAACGAACCCTTAGTAGCGGCTGCACCACTAGGATGTCCTGATCCAACATCGAGGTCGTAAACCTCCTCGTCGATAGGGACTCTCGGAGGAGATTGCGCTGTTATCCCTGGGGTAGCTTGGTCCATTGATCAATTGTATTGGGTCTGGGTGCTATTAGCACGTTGAGGGGTTGCTCTCAGTCTAGAGTTGTGGTCTAATTTTTGGAGGATCTGTTTTTCTCCAAGGTCGCCCCAACCGAAAAATGCAGACCAGCATCTTGTAAGTGCGTGTGCCCAGTGGGTTTGAATGTGTTGTAGAGTGGTTGCTGATTTTAAAGTTCCACAGGGTCTTCTCGTCTTATGGGGTTATCCCTGCTTTTGCACAGGGAGATCAATTTCACCGATTGCCTGTAAGAGACAGTTAAGACCTCGTTTAGCCATTCATACAGGTCTCAATTTACGAGACAATTGATTGCGCTACCTTTGCACGGTTAGGATACCGCGGCCGTTAAACATCAAGTCACTGGGCAGGCATCACCTTCAATACTTGTTTTGGTTTTGCTGAAGGCTATGTTTTTGGTAAACAGTCGGGCCTTGACGGGTTTGCCTAGTTCCTTTTACAGGTTTTAATCTTTCTTAGTGGACGCTCCTCTGTCGGGTTAACAATATGCCTAATACTCTGCTTGTTCTGTTTGTCGTATTTTGGTGATTTGTTAATAATGTACTGATGTAAGCTTGCGTCGAAGAGGGAGTACCCAGGTTACTCATTCTAGCATTAATTCTCCTATTTAAGTATAGGTTAGCCTGTTAGTGATGAGGGATTCATAATGTTCTTGTATTTTTAAGTACGGAGCTTTGACGCACTCTTTGTTGATGGCTGCTTGAAGGCCCACAGTAGTTTTTGGTAGGTTTTATTTATCCGCTCGTAGAGATTGTATTCTTTTTTAAAGGAGCTGTACCCCCTTTAAATTGCCCTTAATTCGCTTCATTAGGGTTTGGTGAATTTTCCTTGGAGGAGAATTAAGAGTGAACTTAGATTCGTTTCACAGGCAACCAGCTATCACCCAGCTCGGTTGGCTTTTCACCTCTACTGGCAAGTCATCCCACTCTTTTGCAACAGAGACGGGTTCGCTCAATATTAGCTGCTCGCAAGTAGCTCGCTTGGGTTTCGGGATGGCAAACTTCAATTCATTTTGCTTGGTTTTTCTTGCTAGACCATGATGCAAAAGGTACAAGGGTTGATCTTTGCTATTTTGAGCTTATACTATTTCACTATTATTTCATCTTTCCCTTACGGTACGTGATCTCTATCGCTCCAATGGGTGTCTTTTCTATCGCCTATACTGGGACTAGTAAATGCTTTGGTTTGGTGTGTGAAGTGGCTTTGTTATTCCAGGTCAATGTATGTTGGGCTAGAATTTGGCATCAAGATGATCTGATGTTACCAGATATCTCTCAGGTGTAAGCTGAGTGCTTTGGTTAAAGCTACATCTTGGTGTTCTAAGTGCACCTTCCGGTACACTTACCTTGTTACGACTTGCCTCATCTTTAGCTGAATAGTTTATTAGGTATTGAATGATTGGTCGCTTGCGAGGAGGGTGACGGGCGGTATGTACGTGTCCCAGAGCCGGCTTAAAGAGGGCTCGCTTGTCCCACTTTACTGCTAAATCCGCCTTCTAGGGGCAGTTTCAGGCCCCTTTGCCGTAATGTTCTAATTTAGAAAATGTAGCCCATTGCTCCCATTCCATGGGCTATACCTTGACCTGTCTTACTAGTGGTATGGGACTATTGCGCTCACTGTTTAACCTTCAGGGAGGGTGGGCTGGCGACGGCGGTATATAGGCTGATTAAGCAAGGAATGGTCAGGTATATCGTGGATTATCGATTACAGAACAGGCTCCTCTAGGTGGGTTTGAGACACCGCCAAGTCCTTAGAGTTTTAAGCGTTTGTGCTCGTAGTTCTCGGGCGGATGCTTAGGTAGGTGAAGCATCAAGATTTAGGGCCAGGCATAGTGGGGTATCTAATCCCAGTTTGGGCCCTGGCTTTCGTGGAGTTCAATTAATCGTTTTACTAAGATCTTCTTTGGAGGTTGGCTTTATGGGCATCTTGGGCTTATTACAGCTCAGTTGCTTTTTTATCTTAGCTATTAGGATAACATGTGACCACTCTTTACGCCGTTATAAAGTTGATTTGAGTCTCCTGTATGACCGCGGTGGCTGGCACAGGATTTACCGACTCTAGATTGCTATGACTAAGTCAAGTTTACACTCATTGCTTAATATTAATTACTGCTGAATACCCTTGGGGGTGTGGCAAATGCAAGGCGTCTTGGGCTACCAATATTGGGTGTGCCTGATGCCCGCTCCTATCGACTTGGTTAAAGGGTGCCTAGGGCATCTACACTGGAATGCGGATACTTGCATGTATATGTCTAGCAACAACCAACAGTAAGGTTAGGACTAAGTCTTTTGTCCATGGGTGTTTGTAGCAGCCATCTTGACATCTTCAGTGTCATGCTTTGTTGTAAGCTACATGGACGGTTAGTTTTTATCTTTATTTTTATGTTTATTTTTTA